CCAACCATTGAACTTAGATAAATTTTAACCCCTACTTAAATTTTACTCCCCAATAAAACTACAGCTAAATTTAAATAATCAAAATTCCAAAAACAAATCCAAACTCTTTAAGAAACCCATCTAATCAATACCTAAAGTTCTAGAAAGATGAATCTAAAAAATCAAACCAGCCATTGAACTTAGATAAATTTTAACCCCTACTTAAATTTTACTCTCCAATAAAACTACAGCTAAATTAAAATAATCAAAATTCCAAA